TAAAACTCTTGGACCCCCGAATTTGGAGTGTCCTGCGTTCACAGGGTTCAACAGGTGTAGTACTATTTTTGGTAGCGGTCCTTATATATCGTATTAACAATCGAAATATGATCGAAAGAAAAAATATCTATTTGACAGGGCTTCTTCCTATACCTACGAATTTCGCTGGGCCCAGAAATGAGACATTGGAAGAATCTTTTCTGTCTTCCAATATCAATAGGTTGATTGTTTCGCTCCTGCATCTTCCAAAAGGAAAAAGGCTCTCTGAGAGTTGTTTCCTGGATCCGAAAGAGAGTACTCGGGTTCTCCCAATAACTAAGTGGAGGAACTGGATCGGAAAAAGGAGGGATTCTAGCCAACTGAAAGGATCTTCTGATCAATCCAGAGATCATTTCGATTCCATTGGCACGGAGGATTCGGAATATCACACATTGATCAATCAAAGAGAGATTCAACAACGAAAAGAAAGATCGAGTCTTTTGGATCCTTCCTTTCTTCAAACGGAACGAACAGAGATAGAATCAGACCGATTCTCTAAAGGCCTTTCTGGATCTTCCTCAAAGTCCCGGCTATTCACGGAAGGTGAGAAGGAGATGAATAATCATCTCCCTCCGGAAGAAATCGAAGAATTTCTTGGGAATCCTACAAGATCCATTCTTTCTTTTTTCTCTGACGAATGGTCAGAACTTCATCTGGGCTCGAATCCTACTGAGAGGTCCACTGTGGATCAGAAATTGTTGAAGAAAGAACAAGAGGTTTCTTTTGCCCCTTTCCGGCGATCGGAAACTAAAGAAATAGTGAATCTATTCAAGACAATGGCGTATTTACAAAAGACCGTCTCAATTCATCCTATTTCATCAGATCCGGGATGTGATATGGTTCCGAAGGATGAACTGGATTCAGAAGAGAGATTTCAAGAAATGGCAGATCTATTCACTCTATCAATAACCGAGCCGGATCTGGTGTATCATAAGGGATTTGCCTTTTCTATTGATTCTTCCGTATTGGATCAAAAACAATTCTTGGCTGAGGCCAGGGATGAATCGAAAAAGAAATCTTTATTGGTTCTACCTCCTGTTTTTTACCAAGAGAATGAATCTTTTTATCGAAGGATCAGAAAAAGGGGGGTCCAGATCTCCTGCGGGAATGATTTGGAAGATCCAAAACCAAAAATAGTGGTATTTGCTAGCAACAACATCGTGGAGGCAGTCAATCAATATAGATGGATCCGAAATCTGATTCAAATCCAATATAGCACCCATGGGTACATAAGAAATGTATTGAATCGATTCTTTTTAATGAATCGATCCGATCGCAACTTCGAATATGGAATTCAAAGGGATCAAATAGGAAATGATACTCTGAATCATAGAACTTTTATGAAATATACGATCAACCAACATTTATCGAATTTGAAAAAGAGTCAAAAGAAAGGGTCCGATCCTCTTATTTTGATTTCTCGAACCGAGAGATCCGTGAATCGGGATCCTAATGCATATAGATACAAATGGTCCAAGGGGAGCAAGAATTTCCAGGAACATTTGGAACATTTCGTTTCTGAGCAGAAGAGCCGTTTTCAAGTGGTCTTCGATCGATATCGATCAATACGTAATCGATATCGATCAATACGTAATCGATATCGATCACGTATTAACCAATATTCGAGTGATCGGTCTGAGGTTAGCGACAAAAAAGATAATCGATATCGATCACGTATTAACCAATATTCGAGTGATCGGTCTGAGGTTAGCGACCAAAAAAATTTGGCTAAGTTCCGTTCTTTCGTTTTCTCCAAGTTACTTCTTTTTTTGTCTAACTCACTTCCTTTTTTCTTTGTGAGTTTCGGGAATACCCCCCCCATTCAGAGGTCCGAGATCCGCGTCTCTGAATTGAAAGGTCCGAATGATCGACTCTGCAATCAGTTCTTAGAATCAATAGGTCTTCAACTCGTTTATTTGAAAAAATTGAAACCATTCTTATTGGATGATCATGAGACTTCCCAAAAATCGAAATTATTGTTCAATAAGAAACCAGAGGGGATGATTGACTCATTCCATACTAGAAATAATCGCGGGAAATCTTTGGATTCCTATTTCTCAATGATATCCCACGATCAAGACAATTGGTTGAATCCCGTGAAACCATTTCATAGAAGTTCATTGATCTCTTCTTTTTATAAAGCAAATCGACTTCGATTCTTGAATAATCCACATGACTTCGGCTTCTTTTGTAACAAAAGATTCCCCTTTTATGTGGATATCAAGAATTTGGATTTTACGTATGGACAATTCCTCAATATCTTGTTCATTCGCAACACAAAATTTTCTTTGTGCGGCGACAAAAAAAAACATGCTTTTTTGGAGAGAGATACTATTTCATCAATCGAGTCACAGGTATCTAACCTATTCAAGGATTTTCCACAAAGTGGTGACGAAAGGTATAACTTTTACAAATATTTCCACCTTGCAATGCGATCTGATCCATTAGTTCGTAGAGCTATTTACTCGATCGCAGACATTTCTGGAACACCTCTAACAGAGGGACAGAGAGTCAATTTTGAAAGAACTTATTGTCAACCTCTTTCAGATATGAATCTATCTGATTCAGAAGGGAAGAACTTGTATCAGTATCTCAATTTCAATTCAAACATGGGTTTGATTTATTCTGAGAAATGTTTCTCATCCGAAAAGAGGAAAAAGAAAAAACCCGAAAAGAGGAAAGAGAAAAAACCCGAAAAGAGGAAAGAGAAAAAACCCGAAAAGAGGAAAGAGAAAAAACCCGAAAAGAGGAAAGAGAAAAAACCCGAAAAGAGGAAAGAGAAAAAACCCGAAAAGAGGAAAGAGAAAAAACCCGAAAAGAGGAAAGAGAAAAAACAGAGTCTTTATCTAAAGCAATGGGTTGAGAAAGTGCAGATGGATAGAGCCTTGCAAGGAGAGAGGGTTTCTTTAATTCTCTCAAACTGGAATCTATTCAAAACATATGTTATGCCATTTAGCCTTACCTCGACAGGGTACAATTTGCTAAAGTTGATGTTTTTAGATACTTTGGGATCATACGTAATGCCGCTACTAAGGAGCAGTCCAAAATTTGTATCCATTTGTTATGCTATATCTGATCCATGCGGAATATCATGGCGAATTCTTCAGAAAAAATTGTGTCTTTTACAATGGAATTGGATAAGTGCGATTTCGAATAAGTGTTTCCATAAGCTTCTTCTGTCTGAAGAAAGTATTCATCGAAATAATGAGTCACCATCGATGACAGATCTGAGATGGCCAAATCTTGGGGCGTTCCTCTATTCAATCCTTTTCCTTCTTTTTGTTGCTGGACATCTCGTTTTTTCACACCTTCTCTTTTTATCCCAAGACTTTAGTGAGTTACAGAGAGATTTCGCAAGGGCCCAATCTTTGATGATTCCATCATACATCGTGGAGTTGCGAGAACTTCTGGATATGTACCCCGCACCTCGTTCTTTCAAGAAGCTCTTTCTAGCTGCTCGGGAAAAATTAGTAAATTATCTACGATGGGGTGGTGGACGCAAATCTTTTCTTATCCATCTCTTCGAGCTCCTCAATATCACACCAAATCCCATCGATCGAATCGCTTTTTTGAAAAATACGAGACATCTAAGTCATACAAGTAAAGAGCTCTATTCATTGATAACAGAGCTAGGGGATTTCTCTTCTCTCTGTTCTGGTCAACGTTATCGTTATGATCAAATAATAGAAAATGTGAACGGTCCTTGTTGTTTGATTGACGATAAAATAGAATCCTGGATCTCGAACTGTGATGCGATTGAGGATAAAGAAAGAGAATTCTTGGTTCCGTTTTGCAACTTCACGAGAGAAACAAGGATTGATCAAATTCTATTGAGTTTGACTCATAGTGATCATTTATCAAACAATGACTCTGCCTCTCAAATGAGTGAAGAACCGGGAGCATTTTACTTACGACACTTAGTTGACATTCATAAAAAGGGTCTAATGAATTATGAGTGCAATACATCCTGTTTAGCAGAAAGACGGATATTCCTTGCTCATTATCAGACAATCACTTATTCACCGTGCGGGGATAATCGTTCTCATTTCCCATCTCATGGAAAAACCTTTTCGCTCCGCTTACCCCTACACCCCTCTAGGGCTACTTTAGTGATAGGTTCTATAGGAAGTGGACGATCCTATTTGGTCAAATCCCTAGCGACAAACTCCTATGTTCCTCTCATTACAGTAGTTCTGAACAAGTTCCTGAAGAACTGGACGCCTCAAGGTTTTGATATTCACGAGAGTGGCGTTTATGATGAGTATGGTGACGATGCGGAGGAGGCGAACGATTACGGGGCCAGTTTTTTTGATTTTTTGGACAATGACAGTGACGATTATGAGGATCGTGACAGTGACGATTATGATGAGCCTGGTGCCAGTGACGATTATGAGGATCGTGATATGGAAGATTTTGTTGATAGCGAGATGACGGAGTGGCTAACTAAGACGAATGTGCCACTTGTGTATCAGTTGCTGGACGATGAAATAGACGAATTTTATATCACCCTTCAATTCGAATTAGCAAAAGCAATGTCTCCTTGCATACTATGGATTCCAAACATTCATGATCTGGATGCGAAAGAGTCGGATTACTTATCCCTCGGTCTATTAGTGAACCATCTCTCCAGGGATTGTGGAAGACGTTCCACTAAAAATGAGATTCTTGTTATTGCTTCGACTCATATTCCCCAAAAAGTGGATCCCTCTCTAATAGGTCCGGATGGATTAAGTACATGCATTAAGACACGAAGGCTTCTTGTTCCACAACAACAACAGTGCCTTTTCACCCTTTCATATACTAGGGGATTTCACTTGGAAAATAAAATGTTCCATACTCATACTAATGAATTCGAGTCCACAATCTTGGGTCCCAGTGTACCAGATCTTGTAGCACTTACCAACGAGGCCCTATCGATTAGTATTACACAGAAGAAATCAATTATAGACACTACTACAATT